TAACGTTCAGGCTTGGTGTGTTTAGTTTTTGTTTTGCTTAATATTTTAGTAATTCTTCCTAGAGTTTGAGTGGAAGAGTTTAGCAAAACAATAAGAGTTTTTGGTGGGGTGAATTGGTAGTAACATTTCATATAAAATGTTTGTTGTATTTTGAAAAATTTTTCTTGATTGTGTGATGTTTATTTTAAGTAAAAGTCAGGGGAATGAAAAGTGAAACGAATGAACGGTGAACGAACCGGGAAAACGTAGGAACTTATAGTTAAATAATTATCGAATTTTTTTTGAATCAATGAAAAAAAAAAATTCGGCGGGCGAAAATGGGCGTTTAGGTACAAGTTACTAGTAAGTGTAGATATAATAATTATGTCCGGTGACCATGTCATTATTTGTAGGCTTAAGAGGTAAATAGCGCGGCTTCGTGAATGCGATTAAAAGTGCATCAGTGTCAAGTATGAGACGAACTTATCCGCAAGCCATGACACTTGCAAGGGTCCTGGAGGGCATCAAGCCGTACGACGGTCATATGATGGACATGTCAAGAGGAAGGGATCACCTGCTACGCACTGGAAGGGTTTATTGAAGACTACCCCAGAAGAAAACAAGAGGAAAAAAGGCCAAATGCCGATATCAAGGGAAGTTGGAGGAGTTATGCAGGCCAACCACTTGTCTCTGTGAAGAGCAAGTTAGGAGGAATGAGCCAAGTTATGGCCCTGAAAGAGGAACCAGGGGCGCAAAAGAGCAAGTTGGGAGAGGGTGTAGGGGGAATGTATGTCCCTGAAGCCAAGGATTTAAGGCCTTACTAACACCGGGTTGCTGATTTCTCGTGAGGAGTCCGATTAATAAATAACCGGGTTCTCTGGCTTGGGGGTGCCTGGAGGCAGAGGTTAATGTGAGTATATGTACTTAGATCAAGCATACCTAGTGTGGGTGGTTCCTCCTGTGGGGGACGGTTGAGTAGTACTGTTGGGAAAGGGTCTATCTTGGGTGACGCTTGTCTGTTGTTGGGCTGGACGACCTGAGGCCGCTATGCGCTTCCTGTGGGGGGGCTAGAAAGAGTTCGTATGAATGGTCAGTCATGGGATCTAATATTTGAGTTTAGCTTGGAAGAGCATGACAGTTTATGTGAGGCATCCTACATTAATATAGTGTCAAATGTGGAATATAATGATATGCGAAGTAATACATACCCTATAAAAAAGTTATGGGGGGGGGAAGGGGGGGGCGTTCCTGTAGTTAAAGTCCCATAACGGTGGCTTTTCATGCCATAGATCTTGGAGAAAGTCCAAGTAGGAATTATGATAAATTTTGTATTTTTTTTAGGTTTATGTTTCGTTTTAGGAGGGTTAGCAGTTGCGTCTAATCCTTCTCCTTATTATGGGGTGGTGGGTTTAGTGGTGGCGTCTATTGCAGGGTGTGGTTGGTTGGTCAGTTTAGGGGTTTCTTTCATTTCTTTGGTGCTGGTTATGGTATATCTAGGGGGGATGTTGGTGGTATTTGTTTATTCGGTTGCATTGGCAGCGGATGCCTATCCGGAGTCTTGGGGTGATTGACGGGTTTTAGGGTATGGTATGGGGTTAGGTTTAGTTGTTGGGGTGGGTGTTTTTATTGGGGATTTGTCCGATTATGTGGTTGGGGAAGGGACGGTGAATAATGTGGGTGTGTCCCTAGTTCGGTCGGATTTTAGTGGGGTAGCTATGTTTTACTCTCAGGGGGCGGGGCCGTTTTTAATTGCTGGTTGGGGTTTATTGTTAACTTTGTTTGTGGTTCTGGAACTTGTTCGGGGATTGTCTCGGGGAGCGATTCGGGCGGTTTAGGGGGGTAGAGGTCAGAAAGTAGTTTAGTTGAAAATTCCAGCTTTGGGAGTTGGCGATGGAGGTTCGATTCCTTTCTTTCTGATGGTAAACTCTAAGAAGGGGTGTAATCTTCAATCTTTGGTTTACAAGACCAATGTTTTTATAAACTATTAGAGTTAATTAAAGTTTTAGTAGTTTGTTTTCTAGTACGCTTGCTAGGGGGAATAGGACTAGGATGATGGTAAAGTAGGCGATGGAAGCTAATTGGCCGATGATGATGAATGGATGTTCTACTGGTTGGCTTCCTACTCATGTAAGGATTAGGAGATCGGTGACTAGGGCCCAGAAAAGGATTTGTGACAGGGGTCGGAAAGTTATGGATCGTAGTTTGGCTTTGTGAAGCAGGGGGGTTAAGAATAGTACTAGGATTGAGGCAATGAGAGCTAATACTCCTCCTAGTTTGTTGGGGATGGATCGTAAGATGGCATATGCGAATAGGAAGTATCATTCAGGTTTGATATGGGGAGGGGTAGCTAGTGGGTTGGCTGGTGTAAAGTTTTCTGGGTCTCCTAATAGGTTTGGGGTGAATAGGGCTAGGGCGAGAAGTAGAATAATTAGTAGTGCAAATCCTAGAATGTCTTTGATTGAGTAGTAGGGGTGGAATGGGATTTTGTCGCAGTCTGGTGGGATTCCTAAGGGGTTATTTGAGCCTGTTTCGTGTAGGAATGTCAGGTGGACTAGTGTTAGTCCTACGATGACGAATGGGAGAAGGAAATGGAGGGCGAAGAATCGAGTGAGGGTTGGATTGTCTACTGAGAATCCTCCTCAGGTTCATTCTACTAATGTTTGTCCGATGTAAGGGATAGCTGAGAATAGGTTGGTGATTACCGTGGCCCCTCAGAATGATATTTGTCCTCAGGGCAGGACGTAGCCTACGAAGGCTGTTGCTATTAGGGTCAGGAGGAGGATGATTCCAATATTTCAGGTTTCTTTGTTTAGGTAGGAGCCATAATAAAATCCCCGGCCGATGTGAATGTAAATGCAGATGAAAAATATTGAGGCTCCGTTTGCGTGGAGATTGCGGATTAGTCAGCCAAATTGAACGTCTCGGCATAAGTGGGCGACGGATGAGAAAGCTAGGGTAGTGTCTGCTGTGTAATGTATGGCTAGTAGTAGGCCTGTGATGATTTGGATTGTTAGGCAGATGCCAAGTAGGGATCCGAAGTTTCATCAGGTTGAGATGTTAGATGGAGTTGGGAGATCGATTAAGGAATCGTTGATGATTTTTAGTAGAGGGTGACGTTTGCGTAGGTTGAGGGCCATTAATTATCTATATGTGGATATTAGGATGATAAGGAGTGATAAGGCGAAAGATCCTATGTAAGCCTTGATTGAGCCTGTGTGGAGGGTAGTTATGTTTTTTGAGATTGTTAGTTGAAGGGCGGCTAGGCCTTCTGGTCCTAGTATTTTGTATCAGGATAGGTCAATTAGGTGTGAGGCAATGTTCTGCCCTCCTTTGAGAAGAGCAGTCACTCCGAGACGGTGGATTAGAGGGTTGAAGTAGCCTAGGGATGTAGAGAAGTTCGAGTATGGGTTTTGTTTAGGGAGGATTAGGGCGTGGGTTATTTTTGAGATTTCTAGTGCTAGAATAATTCCTAGGACGGTGACGATGATGGCAGTCATTTTAATCTGGAGTGGTATGGTAGTTGGTAGGGTTTTTGTGGGTAGGATGAAGGAGGTAATAATGAATCCGGCTGTGATGCTTCCTACTGCAAGGCGAGTGAGAGGTGAGAGGATTGCGGGATTGTTCTCATTTATTGGGGTGAGGACGGGGATTCGGATGTGCCCCGCTTGGACTATTAGGATTATGCGTGTAGTGTAGACTGCAGTGAATGAGGTGGCTAGCAGAGTTAGTAAGAGGGCTCAGGTATTAATGTAGGAGGTATTAAGACTTTCGATGATTGCGTCTTTCGAGTAGAAGCCCGCTAGGAATGGTGTTCCTATTAAGGCTAGGCTTCCAATGGTAAGACAGGCAGAGGTTGTTGGAAGTATGTTCTGGAGGCCTCCTATTTTTCGGATGTCTTGTTCGCCGTTGAGGTTATGGATAATAGACCCTGAACATAGGAACAGTATGGCTTTGAAGAATGCGTGGGTTGAAATATGCAGGAAGGCTAATTGAGGCAGGTTGAGCCCAATGGCAACCATTATTAGGCCTAATTGACTGGATGTGGAGAATGCGATAATTTTTTTGATATCGTTTTGGGTCAGGGCGCATGTAGCTGCGAATAGTGTAGATAGGGCTCCCAGGCATAGGCAGAGGGTGAGGATTGTTGGGTTATTGCTATATATGGGGTGGGTTCGGATGAGTAGGAAAATGCCGGCTACAACTATAGTGCTTGAGTGCAGTAGGGCTGATACAGGGGTGGGGCCTTCTATGGCGGCTGGGAGTCAGGGGTGTAGTCCGAATTGGGCAGATTTAGCGGTTGCGGCCAGAACAAGGCCTAGCAATGGGGCTGTTGGAATTTGTGTGGAGGAGGAGATTTGTTGAAGTTCTCAGGTGTTTAGGGTGGAGGCTAGTCAGGCTATGCATAGGATAAGTCCGATGTCCCCAATTCGGTTATATAGGACGGCTTGGAGGGCGGCTGTGTTAGCGTCTGTTCGACCATGTCATCAGCTGATTAGTAGGAAGGACATAATGCCGACTCCTTCTCAGCCGATAAAGAGGATGAATAGGTTGTTGGCTGTGATTAGGATGAGCATGGCGATTAGGAATAGTAGGAGATATGTGAAAAATTTAGTAATGTATGGGTCTGAGGCTATGTATCATGTGGCGAATTGGAGGATGGACCAGGAGACAAAGAGGGCGATTGGGAAGAATGTGAGGGAGTAGAAGTCTATTTTAAGGCTGATGGGAATTTTAAAGCTTGTGATGAATTCTCATTGTCAGAGGGTTGTGATGTTCTCTGAGCCTGAGTGGGCATAAATGGTTATAGGGATGAGGCTGACCAAGAATGAGGCTTTAACGGTATTTGTGATGGTAAGGGGTGTGTTTTTTAAGTTGTCTGAGAGGAGGGGAAAGATGAGGGGTGTAAGTAAAATGGTTAGGGTTAGGAGTATTGAAGTGGTTAGGACTAGGGATAGGTCCATTACTTTCACTTGGAATTGCACCAAGATGGGCGGTTCCTAAGACCGTTGGATTGCTGTTATCCTTTGAAAGTAAGGGGGCTGAGGTTTTATACTCAGATACAGGAATTAGCAGTTCTTGTTGGTTTAACCTCCCCTCGGCAAGTAAGAAGGGTCTAACTTCTATTTTTAGGATCACAATCTAACGTTTGGGTTAAAACTATACTTGCATATTGGGGCTCCCGAGATAAGCTCTGGTTTGAGGATGAGGAGGAATATAGGGATTACGTGGAGGGTTATGAGTAGGTGCTCTCGTGTAGAGGAGTTTTGGATTGATGTGATGTGAGGTGGCAGCGCCCCCCGTTGGGTGGTTGTGAGTATGTACAGTGTGTAAGAGGCGGTTAGGAACATGGCTAGTCCTGTGAGGATTAAGGTGAAGGATGATCAGTTGAAGAGTGCGATTACAATGGTTAGTTCTGCTATTAGGTTGGTAGTTGGGGGTAGAGCTATGTTTGTTAGATTGGCTAATAGTCATCAGATCGCTATGAGAGGGAGAAGGGGTTGTAGGCCACGTGTTAAAATGAGGATTCGGCTGTGTGTTCGTTCATAATTAGTGTTGGCTAGGCAGAATAGTAGGGACGAAGTGAGGCCATGTGAAATTATGAGTATTATTGCCCCCGAGAATGCTCATTGGGTTTGGATTATGGTTGCAGCGATGACTAGGCCTATGTGGCTAACAGATGAGTAGGCGATTAGTGATTTCAGGTCTGTTTGTCGTAAACAGATGGCGCTAGTTATGAGAGCCCCTCATAGTGCTATAGTGATGAATGGGTAGTGAAGATTGTTTAATGGGGGATTTACTAGGATGGTGACTCGTATGATACCATATCCTCCTAGTTTTAGGAGCAGGGCGGCGAGGAGTATTGATCCTGCGATTGGGGCTTCTACGTGTGCTTTAGGTAATCATAGATGAAGACCGTATAGGGGAGCTTTTACTATGAAGGCTAATAGCAGGGCTAGGCTACATGCTAGGTTAGGCCCAGAGTTGGTAACTGTTGGGTGGGCAAGTTTTAGTATTGGTAGGTAAAGTGAGCCCATGTGGTTTTGGAGATGGAGGATGGCGATAAGTAGGGGGAGCGAGCTGGCGAGCGTGTAAAACAGGAGGTAGGTGCCTGCATTAAGTCGCTCTGGTTGGTTTCCTCAGCGTGTAATTAGGATTAGAGTTGGAATAAGGGTAGCTTCGAAGGCAATATAGAACAGTATGAGTTCTGAGGAAGAGAAAGCTAGGAGGATGAAGGGTTGGGTTATAATTATTGTTGCGGTAAAGATACGTTTTCGTACGATGGGTTCTCGTTCTAGGTGGTTCTGGCTTGCTATGATTATGAGGGGAAGTAATCAGCAAGATAGGACGAGTAGGGGGGATGAGATTTGATCAACAGCGGTTCAGTAGGTTAGGCCTTTGTTTGGGTAGTAGGTAGGGACTAGTCACTGGAGGCTGAGAAAGGCGATTAGTAGGCTGTATGTGGTGGTGTTAGTTCATAGATATTTAGGGGGTGAGAGGAAGGTCAGGGGAAGTAGTATTATGGATGGAAGAATAATTTTTAGCATTGTAGGAGGTTGAAGTTATGGAGGTGGTCGGAACCGTGGGTGCGGGTGGAGGCTACTAGTAGTGCTAGTCCTACTCCTGCTTCGCAAGCCGAGAATGTTAATATTAAAATAGGTATAAGGGTGGCAGTTGATATTTGGGTTTGAATGGGTCATATAGTGAGGGCAATGTATATTGATAGCATCATGCCTTCCAAACATAGTAGGGCAGAAATTAGGTGGGTTCGGTGAAATGCTAGTCCTAGGCCACATAGGGTGAAAGCTGAGTAGAAGCTTAGGTGCAGGGGAGTCATAAAGAAAGTTATAGGATTGTAGCTATAATCTGTTGAGTCGAAATCAACTGTCTTAATTAGACTAACTTTCTGTTATTCTGCTCATTCTAGTCCTCCTTGGATTCACTCGTAGATTAGCCCCGATGTGAGTAGAAGAATAAGGATGGTGGCTCAAGTTAGGGTAGTAGTGGGAGATTGGAGTTGGGTGGCCCAGGGCAGTGGGAGTAGGAGGGCGATTTCCAGGTCAAACAGTAGGAAGAGGATGGCTACTAGGAAAAACCGGATTGAAAAGGGGAGTCGGGCGGACCCAAGTGGGTCAAAGCCGCATTCGTATGGTGATAGTTTTTCTGAGTCTGGGTTTGTTTGGGCCAGTCAAAAGTTTAGAAGGGTTAAGATGATGCTTAGGGTCAGTGATAGTACAAATATAAATACAATTATGTTGATTACTCTTCTCTGGGTTTGCACCAGATTTAAAGGATTGGAAGTCCATTGTAATGAGTATACTAGAAGAGTAGGATCCTCATCAGTAGATAGATATGTAGAGGAGGAGTCATACAATGTCTACGAAGTGTCAGTATCAAGCTGCTGCTTCAAATCCGAAGTGGTGGTTTGAGGTGAAATGGTACTTGATTAGGCGGAGAAGACACACTAAAAGGAATGTTGTGCCGATAATGACGTGTAGGCCGTGGAATCCGGTGGCAACAAAGAAGGTTGATCCGTACACGCTGTCGGCAATGGAGAAGGGGGCTTCGTAGTATTCTATTGCTTGTAGGGCGGTGAAGTAGAGGCCCAGTAGGATTGTTAGGGTGAGGGCTTGAATTGCTTGTTTACGGTTGGCCTCCGTGATACTATGGTGGGCTCATGTGACGGTGACCCCGGAGGCTAGGAGGATTGCAGTGTTTAGTAGGGGGACTCCCATTGGGTCTAGGGGTTTGATCCCAGCTGGAGGTCATTGGCCTCCTAATTCTGGGGTAGGCGCTAGGCTGGAGTGGAAGAACGCTCAGAAGAACCCCAGGAAGAAGAATGCTTCAGACGTAATGAACAGGATCATTCCATATCGGAGACCTTTTTGCACTGTTGGGGTATGATGGCCTTGGAATGTGCTTTCTCGAATGATATCTCGTCATCATTGCATTATTACTAGGGCGGTGCAGGTTAGTCCTATAATTAGTAGGTAGGGGGAGTTATAGTGAAATCACATGGTCAGTCCTGAGGTGGTGAGGAGGGCGGCGGCTGCTCCAAGAATGGGTCATGGGCTAGGATCTACTATGTGGAAAGAGTGTGCTTGGTGAGTCATTGGGTTTAGATGTTTTCTTGTAGGTACAGGCTTAATAGTAGTACGAAGACATAGGCTTGGATCATGGCTACTGCTACTTCTAGAATCGTGAGTAGGAATAGGATTAGTAGGGTTAGAAGAGATACTGCTGGTATGGTAGTAAGTAGTACAGTTGTGGCGGTGGAGATTAGCTGAATGAGGAGATGTCCTGCTGTGAGGTTGGCTGTTAGTCGGACTCCAAGCGCTAGGGGGCGAATTAAAAGGCTGGTAGTTTCGATTAGGATGAGAGCCGGAATTAGTAGGGTTGGGGTGCCTTCTGGTAGGAGATGGCCTAGAGAAGTTGAGGGTTGGTTGCGTAAGCCTGTTAGTAGGGTAGCGAGCCATAGTGGAAAGGCTAGGGCCAAGTTTATAGATAATTGGGTGGTGGGGGTAAATGTATATGGTAGTAGGCCGAGGAGGTTGATTAGTAGGAGGAAGATTAGGAGTGAAGTTAGGATTAGTGCTCATTTATGGCCTTTTTTATCTAGAGGTATTATTAATTGTTTTGTGGCGAGGTTGATGAACCATAGTTGGAGGGTTGAGAGACGGCTAGTTACTCATCGGTTGTTAGGGGATGGAATTAGGAGAGCTGGGAATGTTAATGCGATTAGGATCAGAGGGATGCCTAGTAATGAGGGACTTGAGAACTGGTCGAAAAAGCTTAGGTTCATGGTCAGGTTCAGGGGGTAGTGCTTGGAGTCACTGTGGTTTTGTTGGATGGAGGATTGGGTGTGATGAATGCTAAGATTTTGGGTTGGATAATGAGGGCATAGGTGATTCATGATGCCAGTATTGTAAGGAATCATGGAGTTGGGTTTAGTTGTGGCATATCACTAAGGAGGGTTCTACCCTCTATCTCTAGCTTAAAAGGCTAGTGCTGGTTCATAGCTTCTTAATGATTAGGATGGGATTGAGGATGATCAGTTTTCAAAGTAGGGAAGTGGGACGGACTCTACTACGATTGGTATGAAGCTATGATTAGCCCCGCAGATTTCTGAGCATTGGCCGTAGAAGACTCCTGGACGGGAAGCCACAAATGAGGTTTGGTTTAGGCGTCCTGGGATGGCATCTGTTTTGACTCCTAGGCTAGGGACTGCTCAGGAGTGTAACACGTCATCGGCTGTAACGATAACCCGGACTGGCGAGCTTATGGGCACAATTACGCGGTGGTCTACTTCTAGAAGTCGGAAGTGTCCTAGGGGTAGGTCTGCAGTGGGGATCATATAAGAGTCGAATGTGAGGTTTTTCACATCGGTGTATTCGTATGTTCAGTATCATTGGTGGCCGATGGCTTTTAGGGTTAAGTCAGGTTCATTGATTTCGTCTATTATATAGAGGATTTGGAGGGAGGGTAGGGCTAGCATGATTAGGACGATAGCAGGTAGGATAGTTCAGACGAGTTCGATTTCTTGTGCGTTGACAGTGGTAGATGTGAGTTTTTCTGAGAGTATGAGGGTTAAAAGGTATAGTACTAGGCTACAAATAGCTAGGGCAACCATGAGGGCGTGGTCGTGAAATTGTACGAGTTCTTCTATAATGGGAGATGAAGCGTCTTGGAAACCGAGTTGGAAGTGGTTGGCCATGGTTTAGATATTTTGAAGTGTACTGGATTTTCACCTGTAATTTAGCCTTGACAAAGCTATGTAATAGTTTTACTAACACTTCTGGATAAGAAAGAAGCATAAGTGGTATGAATGCGGTTGGCTTGAAACCAACATATGGGGGTTCGACTCCTTCCTTTCTTGGATTTGGACGAAAGCTGGTTCTTCGAAGGTGTGGAATGGGGGCGGGCAGCCGTGGATTCATTCAAGGTTAGTGCTAATTAGTTCTGGTCGGAGTACTTTACGTTTGGATGCGAAGGCTTCTCAGATGATGAATACTAGCATGATTACAGCTGTTAGGGAGATCAGGGAACCTACGGAGGATACTGTATTTCAGATTGTGTAAGCATCTGGGTAGTCGGAATATCGTCGTGGTATACCGGCTAGTCCTAGGAAGTGTTGGGGGAAGAAAGTGAGGTTTACTCCTACAAATATAACTCCGAAGTGGATTTTAGCTCATGTAGAGTGAAGGGTATAACCGGTGAATAGGGGGAATCAGTGTGTGAAGCCGGCTAAGATTGCGAATACTGCCCCTATTGATAGTACGTAGTGGAAGTGAGCAACTACGTAGTAAGTGTCGTGCAGTGCAATATCTAGGGAGGAGTTTGCTAGGATGATCCCGGTTAGGCCTCCGATAGTGAAGAGGAAGATGAATCCTAGGGCTCAGAGCATTGGGGGTTCTCATTTAATAGTTCCTCCGTAAAGCGTAGCTAGTCAGCTGAAAACTTTGATTCCGGTTGGGATAGCGATGATTATAGTAGCAGATGTGAAGTATGCTCGAGTGTCTACGTCTATTCCTACTGTGAACATGTGGTGTGCTCAGACGATAAATCCGAGGAATCCAATGGATAGTATGGCTCATACTATGCCTATATAGCCAAAGGGTTCTTTTTTTCCAGCGTAGTAAGTTACGACGTGAGAAATGATACCGAATCCTGGGAGAATGAGGATGTAAACTTCTGGATGACCGAAGAATCAGAATAGGTGCTGGTATAGGATTGGATCTCCTCCTCCTGCGGGGTCGAAGAATGTTGTGTTTAGGTTACGGTCTGTTAGGAGTATAGTGATACCAGCAGCAAGGACTGGCAGGGATAGTAGGAGTAGAACTGCAGTAATTAGTACGGATCATACGAATAGGGGTGTTTGGTATTGGGAAAGGGCGGGTGATTTTATGTTGATTGCTGTTGTGATGAAGTTGATTGCTCCAAGGATTGAGGAGATCCCTGCTAGGTGGAGTGAGAAGATGGCTAGGTCTACTGAGGCTCCGGCGTGGGCCAGATTCCCGGCCAGAGGGGGATAGACAGTTCATCCTGTGCCGGCTCCTGCTTCTACTGTTGAGGAGGCAAGAAGGAGTAGGAAGGAGGGTGGGAGGAGTCAGAAGCTTATGTTGTTTATTCGAGGGAATGCTATGTCAGGGGCTCCGATTATGAGGGGTACTAGTCAGTTACCGAAACCTCCGATTATAATAGGCATAACTATAAAGAAGATTATAACAAAGGCATGGGCGGTGACGATTACGTTGTAGATTTGGTCGTCTCCTAGAAGGGCGCCTGGTTGGCCAAGTTCTGCTCGGATTAGCAGGCTTAGGGCGGTGCCTACTATTCCAGCCCATGCTCCAAAGATAAGGTACAGAGTACCAATGTCTTTGTGGTTGGTTGAGAATAGTCATCGAGTGGCGAAGGTCATAGGTAATCTATATGGTAAGATGGCTGAGTGTCAAGGCGTTAGGTTGTAGCCCTTTTTACAGAGGTTCAATTCCTCTTCTTATCGACTCTGTAGTGAAATTCATGTTGAGTTGCAAGCTCATCGATGTGCATAGTATGTACCGGAGTCTTAGGTAGAAGCCTGTTGGTTAGGGCATGTAGCTGTTAACTACATTCTCGTGGGATCGAAGCCCATCTGCCTAGGTCAGGGGTAAGGTCCTAGCTTAATTAAAGTACCTGAGTTGCAATCAGGGGATGCAGGGTAATATCCTGCGGATTTTAGCAGAAACTAAGAGGGTTTAGCTCTTGTCTAAGGCTTTGAAGGCCTTCGGTTTGAAGTAATCCTAAGTTTCTTTAGATAATGGCGAGTAGTATTGGGGAGAGGGGAAGAAGGGTGATGGAGAGGGTGGCTATAATGGCGATTAGGATGCTTGTTGGTTTGTGGATGTGCCACTGTTTTATGTGGTTTGTTGTATGAGGGGGTAGGGTAATTGCGGTGCAGTATATGAGACGGAGGTAGAAAAATAGGCTGAGTAGGGAGAGTAGGGAGATGGCTATTGCTGCGAGGGTTATGTCTTGTTTAGTGAGTTCTTGGATGATAAGTCATTTGGGCATGAAGCCTGTTAAGGGTGGAAGACCGGCTAGGGAGAGCAGTGCTAGGAACAGAATAGTGCTAAGAGGGGGAGTTTTGGATCATACGGTTATTAATGTTGTAAGTTTGAGTGCTTTTATGGTGTTTAGGATGAGAAATACAGTTGCGGTTATTAGGCTGTACAGATAGAAGTTGAGTAAAGTGAGCTTAGGGTTATAGCAAATGATGACGGCTATTCAGCCTAAGTGGGAGATAGAAGAAAAGGCTAGGATTTTACGAATTTGTGTTTGATTAAGTCCTATTCATCCTCCTAGGGCGGTTGATAAAAGGGCTATGACAGTAAGTAGAGTGGGGCTTAGTGAGTGGGAAGTTAGGTAGAGTAAGGTGATTGGTGGGAATTTTATAGCTGTGGCTAACAGAAGGCCAGTGGTTAGGGAAGTGCCTTGTAAGACTTCAGGGAATCAGAAGTGAAATGGGGCTAGTCCTAATTTCATTGCAATGGCTGTGGTTAAAACTAGACATGAAGTTGGGTGGGTTAGTTGGGTGATGTCCCATTGTCCAGTATGCCAAGCGTTGATTATGCTGGAAAACAGGACCAGGGCGGAGGCGGTTGCTTGAACTAGGAAGTACTTAGTTGCTGCTTCTACAGCACGTGGGTGGTGAGATTTTGAGATCAAGGGTAGAACAGCTAATGTGTTGATTTCAAGGCCGGTTCAGGCCATAATTCAATGGTTGCTTGAGAGTGTAATGGATGACCCTAGGAGTAGGCTGGAGATAAAGATCAGTTTTGCCTGGGGGTTCATTAATAGGGGAAGGAGTTAAACCATCATTTTCGGGGTATGGGCCCGATAGCTTGCTTAGCTGACCCTACTGATTTAGGGAATAATATAAAGGAAGTATGGAGGGTTTTGATCCCTTTTGTGTAGGTTCGATTCCTGCTTTCCTAGGTTTAGGAAATGGGAGGGATGTTCACCTCCGTGTTCACTTTATCACAGTGATCCTTGGGGCTCAGGCACATTTCCTTAGGGTTTAAAGGTAGGGAGGTAGGCCTGCGTAGCAAATAGGCAGGCTTGTATGTCATAGGCAGAGAGCTAGTGTGAGGGGGAGAAAGTTTTTTCATAGAAGATGCATTAGTTGATCGTACCGGAATCGAGGGTAGGATGCGCGAATCCATAGAAAACCTGCGGAGAGGAGTAGAGTTTCGGTGGCCAGGGCTATTGGAAAAAGCTCTTGGGGGAGGTTAAGAAAGCTGGGATTGAAGAATAGAATGGCAGTGAGTGTGTTTATTAGTATAATGTTGGCGTACTCAGCTAAAAAGAATAGTGCAAAGGGGCCCGCTGAGTATTCTACGTTAAAGCCAGAGACTAATTCTGACTCTCCTTCTGTCAGGTCGAAGGGAGCGCGGTTTGTTTCGGCTAGTGTGGAGACATATCATATCATTGCTAGGGGCCAGCAGGAAAAGATTAAGTAAAGGGGTTCTTGAGTAACTGCGAGGGTGCTCAGAGTGTAATTTCCGCTGAGGAGAACAATCGAGAGAAGGATGATTGCTAGGGTAACTTCGTAGGAAATAGTTTGGGCTACTGCTCGTAGAGCTCCGATTAGTGCGTATTTGGAGTTTGAAGCTCAGCCTGACCACAGGATAGAGTAAACTGCTAGACTTGATATTGCTACTAGGAATAGGAGGCCTAGGTTAAGATCGGCGAGGGGAAATGGAAGGGGCAGAGGAGTTCAGATTGAGATTGCTAGGAGAAGAGCTAAGATGGGGGTGATGAGGAATAAAGATGGGGAGGAGGTAGATGGGCGGATTGGTTCTTTAATGAATAGTTTTACCCCATCTGCCAAGGGTTGGAGAAGACCAAAGGGACCAACCACGTTAGGGCCTTTTCGGCCTTGTATGTAGCTAAGAATTTTACGTTCTACAAGGGTTAGGAAGGCTACGGCGACTAGGATGGGTAAGGCATAAGATAGGGCTATAATGAAGTTAATGAGAGTGGGGTAGTTGGCCATGTGTAGTGGGGGTAGTTAAGCTAGGGAGAGGATTTGAACCTCTGATTTAAAGGACTTAAGCCTTTTGCATTTGCCGAGCTCTGCCACGCTAGCTGGTCCTTTTCTAGGACGTGGTTGTGGTGAGATAGCCTTTTGTAATTAGTTGCATTCATTACTTAAGGCGAAGGCTTGCCTGTAGTATTGGCCTCACTTTTCCTATCCTTTCGTACGGGGAAGAGTTCATCATAGATAGAAACCGACCTGGATTGCTCCGGTCTGAACTCAGATCACGTAGGACTGTTAATCGTTGAACAAACGAACCCTTAGCAGCTTCTGCACCACTAGGATGTCCTGATCCAACATCGAGGTCGTAAACCTCCTCGTCGATATGGACTCTTGAAGGAGATTGCGCTGTTATCCCTGGGGTAGCTTGGTCCATTGATCAATTATATTGGGTCTGGTTGCTATTAGCACGTTGAGGGGTTGCTCTCAGTCAAGAGATTTGGTCCGGTTTTTGGAGGATTTGTTTTTCTCCAAGGTCGCCCCAACCAAAAAATGCATGCCAGTGGTTTGACGGATAAGTGTCCCCTAGTGTTGGGGGGGAATGTATTTCAACGTGGCTGCTGATTTTGAAGTTCCACAGGGTCTTCTCGTCTTATGTCTTTATCCCTGCTTTTGCACAGGGAGATCAATTTCACTGATTGCCTGTAAGAGACAGTTAAGACCTCGTTTAGCCATTCATACAAGTCTCGATTTACGAGACAATTGATTGCGCTACCTTTGCACGGTTAGGATACCGCGGCCGTTTAACTAGGTCACCGGGCAGGCATCACCTTCAATACTTGTTTGGTATTTGCTGAAGGCTATGTTTTTGGTAAACAGTCGGGCCTTGACGTGTTTGCCTAGTTCCTTTTACAGGTTTTAATCTTTCTTGGTAGACGCTCCTCTGTCGGGTTAACAAGTTAATTTATATTCTGCTTGTTGGATTAGTCATATATTTGGTGTTTGTTAATAATGTGATGATGTAAGTTTGCGTTGTAGAGGGAGGTACCCTAGTTACTCATTCTAGCATTAATTCTCCTATTGTAAATAGGTTAGCCTGTTAGTGGTGAGGGAGTCGCAGAGTTAGTATATTTTTAGTGTTTGGAGCTTTAACGCACTCTTCTTTGATGGCTGCTTGAGGGCCCACTATAATCTTTTGGCTGTTGATGCTTATCCGCTCGTGGAGAGTGTACTCTTTTTTAAAGGAGCTGTACCTCCTTTAAATAGCCCTTAATTCGCTTCATTAGGGTTCTGGGAATTTCCTTGGAGAAGAATTAAGAGTGAACTAAAATTCGTTTCACAGGCAACCAGCTATCACCCAGCTCGGTTGGCTTTTCACCTCTACTAACAAGTCGTCCCACTCTTTTGCCACAGAGACGGGTTCGCTCAAGTTTAGCTGCTCGTAAGTAGCTCGCTTAGGTTTCGGGAAGGCAAGCTTCAATTCATTTTGCTTGGTTTTTCTTGCTAGACCATGATGCAAAAGGTACAAGGGCTGATCTTTGCTGTTTTTAGCTTATCTTTGTTCATTGCTATTTCATCTTTCCCTTACGGTACGTGATCTCTATCGCTCCATTGGAGTCTTTTCTATCACCTATACTAGGACTAGTGAATGTTTTAGTTTGGTGTGTTGGAAGTTGCTTTGTTATGTTAGGCGGATGTATGTTGGGCTAGGGTTTGGCTTCAAGACGATCTGGGGTGAGCAGATATCTTTCAGGTGTAAGCTGAATGCTTTAGTTAAAGCTACGTCTTGGTAGTCTAAGTGCACCTTCCGGTACACTTACCTTGTTACGACTTACCTCCTCTTTGGCTAAGACACTTATTAGTTATGGGGGGGGGGGTCGCTTTTGAGGAGGGTGACGGGCGGTGTGTACGTGCCTCAGAGCCGGCTTAAAGAGGGCTCTATTGTCCCACTTTACTGCTAAATCCTCCTTCCAAGGGTTATTTCATACCCCTTTGCCGTGGTTTTCTATGCTAGAAAATGTAGCCCATTACTCCCATTCCATAGGCTATACCTTGACCTGTCTTTTTAGTGGGTAAGACTATTGCGCTCACTGCTGTACCTTCAGATAGGGTGGGCTGGCGACGGCGGTATATAGGCTGTTTTGCAAGGAATGGTAGGGTATAGCGTGGATCATCGATTATAGAACAGGCTCCTCTAGGTGGATTTGAGGCACCGCCAAGTCCTTAGAGTTTTAAGCGTTTGCGCTCGTAGTTCTCGGGCGGATGCTCAGGTTAGATAAAGCACCAATATTTAGGGCCAGGCATAGTGGGGTATCTAATCCCAGTTTGGGCCCTGGCTTTCGTGGATTTCAATTAATCGTTATTCTAAGATCTTCTTTGGGTGGTGGCCTTAGGGGCATCTTTGGCTTGCGACAGCTCAGATGCGTTTTAATCTTAGGTATTTTGATAGCATGTAACCACACTTTACGCCGTTTTAAAGTAAAGTTGATTCGGGTTTCTTGTCTAACCGCGGTGGCTGGCACAAGATTTACCAACCCTTTATTGCTATGGCTAAGTCAAGTTTGCACTCATTGCTTAATATTAATTACTGCTGAGGACCCGTGGGGGCGTGGCAAATGCTAGGCGTTTTGGGCTACAGTATGGGTGTGAGCCTGATGCCCGCTCCTTCTGTCCTGGGTTAAGAGAGACTGAGGGCAATCTACACTGGGGCGCGGATACTCGCATGTATATACCTAGCAACAACCAACAGTAAGGTTAGGACTAAGTCTTTTGTCCTCGGGTGCGTAGAACAGCCATCTTGGCATCTTCAGTGCCATGCTTTATTTAAGCTACGAGGAC